GGTGGGTAACATCGATGAAGCTACCGCGAAAGCTATGAACTTAGAAGTGGAGAGCAAATTGAAGAAATGACCTTAAATCTTTGTGTACTGACTCCTAATCGAATTATTTGGGATTCAGAAGTGAAAGAAATCATTTTATCTACTAATAGTGGCCAAATTGGCGTATTACCAAACCACGCCCCTATTGCCACGGCTGTAGATATAGGTCTTTTGAGAATACGCCTCAACGACCGATGGTTAACGGTGGCTCTGATGGGTGGTTTCGCTAGAATAGGTAATAATGAGATCACCATTTTAGGAAATGATGCGGAGATGAGTACTGACATTGATCCGCAAGAAGCTCAGCAAGCTCTTGAAATAGCTGAAGCTAACTTGAGTAGAGCTGAGGGTAAGAGACAAGCAATTGAAGCGAATCTAGCTCTCAGACGAGCTAGGACACGAGTAGAGGCTGTAAATGCTATTTCCTCCTAGTCAAGTCAATACATCAAAATAATCAAAAGAAGTTCTTTAGAACTGTATTATTATACACCACATTTTTATTCTGCCAATTGAACACAATCAATTCTAATCTGATATAACGAAAAAAAAAAGAAAATGGGTAGAAAAACTTATTAGATATCACTCAATTGGCTTCGGTATCTAATAAGTTCTACCTACTATTGGATTTGAACCAATGACTCCCGCCGTATGAAAGCAATACTCTAACCACTGAGTTAAGTAGGTTATTTATCACCAAAAAAAGGACCCATCACTTATAGGATTATAAGTGGAATATTATTTCTAAGCAATACCAATCTGTTAACAGTAGACGGATCAGAGAGCTATCATGTGGGATTATGGAATATCCATCTTGACAAGAAATTATCCATATGTTAATATATCTATGACAAGGGCTATAGCTCAGTTAGGTAGAGCACCTCGTTTACACGTGCGCCAATGCTTTTCAAGGGAGCCCATTATGCAATGCAAGAAACATAATTGATCTTAATTGACAAATCGATGTCTTACTCCATAGATTCGAGGGAACAAGAGAACAATAGCCTGACAAATATTGGGTTGGTCCGATTCAGGTGCGAATTCAGGTGCCAAATCAAATAGAACCCGCCATTGATTTGATAGTTGATAAGGTAAATACCCAGTCCATTCAATGCTAGGCATAATGAGTATAAGGGCCTCAAAATAACCTTTTTTCGTCCTATGAACTTTAAGGTGTATGAAGTCTCATATTCGACTCTTGCAGCGTAGCGATAGAGACTCCATCTAACTTAGTTTGATCTAGGCCGAAGGCAGACCTAAGTCAAGGTAACCCTTCTTTGAAACACTTTGGTATTGCTCCTAGATCAGAATACAAATGATGAATCAGAGCACATGGAGCCATCTCATTATTTTCCTGATAAAGAAAAATATGGTGGACTAACTGATCTTTACATCAGTTTATGAAAGAGCCCAATGCAACAAAATGCATGTTGGGTCTTTGAAACAGTTCGAATCATTTCGATAATAATCAGTTTGATCTGTTTTACCGAGAAGGTCTACGGTTCGAGTCCGTATAGCCCTAATACATTCTATTTTAGTTTAGTATAGTTTTCATTTCCTCATTAGTACTTGTTTATAGACTGGCCGGTTGGTTGGTCCAAAAGTATTACCACATGTTCATGTAAATACATAGGGACAGGAAAATAAAAACAATAAATAAAAAACAATAATTCATTCCAATAGATCTAATCAGTATTTGTAAAATCTCGGATAAAATACTCATCTTCCTTCATTAATCTTCGTGGATGGATTACATATGACTTTTTTCCTCTTTTCCTGTCCATGATTAAAGAGTTAGTGATACATTTTTGCGTTGGTATATCGAATCCGGTCAATTTATGAAGTGAGAATCATGACATGATTCTGTCTAAAAACTTCAACAGTCACATAGATCTAGGACCTATTTTTTTCTTGTATTTGTTTTGTGGAGTCGCCTGACTAATCGCTTTTTGGCAGAACAACAACCCTAATTGATTGATTCAGAGATAATGCAGAGATAATGAATTGGTCCTAAATGTATCAATTTCCTTCTTCTATATTCTATGAGTTGAGTTGGTTTTGGGATTTGGTCTGTCAAATCATTCGATAATGTCTAATTCTTTCTATTAGAAGTATCTTTCTTATGTAGATTAGATAATTTACGATTCCGTCTATTATACCACTCTGTGGTATGTTTCATTGTGTAATGTAGGTTTGCTGTAAAACAAACCTTTTTCTTGTAGTGAAATCCAACCCATCGGGTGGTCTTACTATTACTAAGTGTTATTGCCGTAACAAAACAAACAAGTATTTTGGTTCATTCCAAATCGCGATCTTTCTTTAGTACTCGAGATTGGTCTGAAATGGAATGACTCTTTTTTTTTTTCATTCTAACTCTAATGAAATAACTCGATTCTTTTTATTTTATTTCTGAGAGGGTCAGTCGGTATAGTACAAGAAAAAAGTTTCGAATTTTTTTGTATAG